TCAATTCAAAAATGAAAATAGAATGGAATGAAAATGATCAAAAATTAATCAAATTAAGGTGAATAAAAAAACTTATTAGATAGCATTGATTCTGATATCTACTAAGTTCTACCTACTATTGGATTTGAACCAATGACTCCCGCCGTATGAAAGCAATACTCTAACCACTGAGTTAAGTAGGTCATTTATCAGCCCAAAAGGAAAAAAAAGATATGGAATCCATCACATCACTGGATTAGATTCGAAATGGAAGATTAATTCCATTATATATGGAATCGTATTTATAAGCAATATCGATCAACGAGATCAAAGCAATAGGATGTTGCGTCATATAATATTTATCTTGACAACAAATTAGTGACATGATAAAATATGGATCACAAACTCAAGGGCTATAGCTCAGTTAGGTAGAGCACCTCGTTTACACACGCGCCAATGTTTTTTTTTTTTTCAAAGAAGACCATCATGTAATCAACAGACTTATTAATAAGTCGATGTCTTACTCCATGACTTTTAGGGAACAATAGCCTGACACAAAAGATTCGGGTAAACTTAGGTATCCTTTTAGATGCCAAATAGAACCCAACCCCCATCATTGATTTAAGACCTTGATAAGGTGAATACGCAGTCTATTCAATGCTAGGCATAATGAGTATAAGGACCTCCAAAAATTCTCTTTTCGTCCTATCCCTATCCTATGAACTTTAAGGTGTATAAAGTTTCATATTGGATTCTTTAAGCAGAAGTGGGACAATGGAGATTCTATTTAACTTAGATTGATCTAAGTCAAAAGCAAACCTACATCAGGATAACCCTTCTTTGAAACACTTTGGTAGTGCTCTCGGATCGGAATCAATAAATCCGAGCACATAGAGCCATCTTATTATCTTTCTATCAAGAGAATTATGGTAGACTAACTGATTATTTATATCAGTTAATGAATGAGCCCAATGCAAAAAAAATGCATGTTGGGTCTTTGAAAAAGTTCGAATCATTTTGATAATAATAAGTTTGAGCTCTTTTACCGAGAAGGTCTACGGTTCGAATCCGTATAGCCCTAAAAAAAAAAAGAAAAAAATTCAAATAAAAAAATTCTTGTTTTCGTTTCTTCATTCTTTTTTTTCTTTGTTGTTTGGAACTGGGCGTTTGGGAGCGATTACTTAGTTCATCGAAAAAAAAAAAAAAACATTCTCATAAGCTTGCGCACAACAATCATTCAGGGCCGAGCATAAAGCTGAAATAAAAAAAAGCACATTTCGGGAAGTAAATCCAATTGGTATTTGTTCTAATCTTGGTTAAGCAAACCATAATTTCTTCATTCCTCTTCATAGGTCAATCAATTACATATGAAATTTCCCCTCCTCCTGTCCGGAATTAACAAGTTAGTGATACTTTTTTCTTTGTCTTTTGGCTACCTATTCAAGCCTAATGAATTTTTCGAGTTAAAATCGTGACACGAACTCGATTAAAAGCACATTCCAACCTAACCCAACCAAAATCAAATCCCCTAGTAAATTACACGAGTTTAAGAACCACTTACTTTATTTATGGACAAGTTCACAAGTCGAAGTTTGAAAAATGAGAAAATCTTTGAAAAATTTCATTGTTAACATTGGCAAATAGGTTTTTGGTATACTTTATTTACTTCGTAAAGAAAAAAAAGAGTTCTTTTTTCCTTATTCAATCAATTTAAACAATAGAAAGATAAAGCAAACAATATACTTCGCATATTCTTATTAATTCGTATTCCTTATTAATTAATATTTCGAATTAATAATAAATAATCCAAATAAAGAATAGAAAAAGAATATAGAAATCTTAACTATATATATAGATTAATTAATAATCTAATCAATTATATAGTAATATAATAAAAAATAGAGTATAATATAGAAAATAATATAGAAATTAGTAAATGATATAGAAAACTAATATAGAAATTTAGATTAATAGAAATTTAGAATGACTTTATTTCTATATATATATTATATATATAGAAATGAAAATTTCTTTTTTACTATAAAAAATATTTAATAAATTGAAAATAGAAATTAATAAATAAAATAGGAAATAATAAAAAAAAAAATATTAATATTTTAATATTCTATATTAAAATATAGAATCAAATAGAGAATAAATATTTATAGAATAAATATTAATCGAATATTAATAGAATAAAATTCTCTATATAATCTATATTCTCTTATATAATCTATATTCGCTATATAATCTATATTATTTATATAATAATAATAATTTCGAATTAATATAATAATTAATAGTTTAAATAATTAATAGTTTAAATAATTAATAGTTTAAATAATATTTTCAATTTCTAACTAAATTAAAAAAGAAAAATTTCAATTTTTTTTTATTAAATATTGAATTTCGAATTTTTACTAAAATGAAAATAAGAATTAAGAATTTCGAAATTCTACTAAATTTCAATAAATTCTACGAAATTTCAATTCTATTAGAAATTTCGAAATTCTAAACCTCT